AAATCCCTTTTTGACTCTGCACCATTGATTCCACTATTATTAGTGAGCAATAATGGAACAATTCCGTCATAGAGATAGGGGACATAATTCACATGGATATAGTAAGTCTCGCTTGGGCTGCTTTAATGGTAGTCTTTACATTTTCCCTTTCACTTGTAGTATGGGGAAGAAGTGGACTCTAGAGTTACTACTAATAAAGTTGAGGAATCAAACTGTATCAATTATTTTATAGATCGTTTTGCAACGCGTTTTGAACTTTTTCAAATAAAAATATCTTCATTTCCAAATTCCATTGGATTCTAGTAGAGTAATGTATGATATGACTAATACTCTTTCAATCAAAGAGATATTTCAATGATTCCCATGTTTGTATTTCGAAAGGAAAGGGATACAGATGATAAGAAATTCATTCCAACCTAATTCTTCTGAAATTTTCTAACGGGCTTTTACCAGAATTATAGATGGATACTGAGGAAGACCCGACCCCTTTTTTATTTTTTGATTTGATTTTTTTCTTTCCCTCTTTACTGTTCAAAGAGGAAGTCGTTTTGGTAAATGTATACCCACTTTCTATGAGAAAGCAAACAATATAGACATAGCATAGTGGTTGGCTAACAAGATACTATGCATAATAAGATCTTGACTTGGGCGAGTCACATATTTATTGCGCACTTACCGCTTGTTTTATTAGATTTTTGGAATTTTTGATACTTTATCAACCCATTTCATATCATGGTTCAAGCGTTAAAATCGGCGAGGTTTACTATTTATTTTATTTCTTTTCGAAATCTGAAGAAGTGCCCATAGAACTCCTGTCAATGGCTCAATCAATTATTTCTTCGAAATGCTAAAAAAACAGATTACTACGTGTTTTTCTTAAGATATGCCCATAATGCTTTTTCTTGATTCTTTCGATAGATCCCGAAATTCATATTGGATGGAAATAATAAAAAATCTAGGAATTAGAACTCTAAGAGTAAGACGATTATTTCAGAGTGATCAGAACAAATAGATGTATCAAAGAAATCGAATTTGATGCTATGTCCATTCCATATATGAAATTTATATCTACATATATGAAGATAATATTGGAGATTGATCTATATTAAGCCTTTCTCTTTATTGTAAAGTACAACTTTACAACTTTATACACTACAATAACACTAATAGATAGTATGGTAGAAAGAAAGATTTCATCTCTTTCTTTCTTACCATACTATCGGATCTCATAGAGCCGATTATAGTCCGCTCATTTCATTTAAGACGCGAAATTGGAATCCCTTTCGTTTTATTTCTTCAATCATTGATAAGAACTCAGAAATCAAGTTTCATTCAAATTAATTAATCATTTTGACTAACTGTTTTTACGTAAATGATAAGTAGAAAAGCAGTAGGAACTAGAATGAACAGTGCAGTAGCAATAAATGCAAGAATATTTACTTCCATAATCTCATCTTTTTTTTACTTCACAATAACTCGGGATTTAATCCCATAGAGATAATAAATCTTTCGCCTGTAAATTCAATGAATGAATTACTTCTCGATGATCTTGAATTCGGATCAATATCATGAATAACAATATCTGCGCTATCAAATGAATTCGTCGTCGAGAATTGAATAGTATAACATAGGAAGATCTTTTATCCATACCGAATCCAAAATGGGATTCCTGAACCAATCAAAAATTCCTTGATTTATTATTATTTTTTCTTCTTTCTTTTCTATAACCTACCTTAGGTTTTCCTTGTACAATCATCTGATGAAGTATCATGTGACCACCCTTTCATTTCCATTAGTCACAAACCCAAACAAACAATAGAAGCGAAATGGAAAAAGAAAGGAGTTAAGTTCTAAGCTCTGTTTTTTTTTTAATAATCTAATTTTCTTGGAAGACAAAGAAATGTGATAAAGATGATTCCCGGTATAAAAGATCTAATATTCCATCAAATTCACTATTTTTTTTAGGCTTTGTTCTTTCTTCGATGGGACCCCTAAAAAAATAGAAAAATAGGAAGGAAAAAAAAAACAAGGATCTCCTCTTGGGAATGAAATTCTGCTCCCTGTCCTCCCTTTCACAGAAAAGGGAGAGATGAATTGATGTATTTATTGGATCCTTCGGGACTGACGGGGCTCGAACCCGCAGCTTCCGCCTTGACAGGGCGGTGCTCTAACCAATTGAACTACAATCCCAGGGAAATAAGGGATCTAGCATAAATTTAAATTATTTTATATTCCTCTGTATCAGGTATTTCTCAAGGACAAGGGGGTTATACCATCTCATGGTAGATTGGCGAATTCTTGGGCATTATTGGGCCGAGCTGGATTTGAACCAGCGTAGACATATTGCCAACGAATTTACAGTCCGTCCCCATTAACCACTCGGGCATCGACCCAGGAAGAATCCATTTTAGGCTTATTGGTAATCCATAATCAACTTCCTTTCGTATTACCCTACCCCCAGGGGAAGTCGAATCCCCGCTGCCTCCTTGAAAGAGAGATG